ATTTGGTACAATTTTTAATTTATAAAAATAATTGAAATTTGAATTTTCTATATCTGCATAAGGATCTTACTTAATCTTAATAATTAAGTATTAACTTTTCACTAGTAACGGTTATATCCTTTGATCAATTGTAACTTCTTAATTTGCATATTTGACGGATTTGGTAAAGAATCAGAATAATTAAAAATATAAAAATGAGGTCTTGCATATCTTAATTTTTTTATTGAGCTCTTTACAAAAGAAATAAGATCTGGTGAATCGGAAACAATTAATTAATAATCAAAATTCATAATAAAAAGGGGGTTTTATTTTTTATGGAACATACATATCCATATGCATGGATCATACCTTTCGTTCCACTTCCAATTCCTGTGTTAATAGGAGTAGGGCTTCTCCTTTTTCCGACGGCAACCAAAAGTATTCGTCGTATGTGGGCTTTTCCTAGTGTTTTCTTATTAAGTATACTTCTTCTTTTTTCAGCGGATCCGTCTATTGGGCAAATAAATAGCAATTCCATATATCAATATGTATGGTCTTGGACTATCAATAATGATTTTTCTTTAGAGTTCGGACACTTGATCGACCCACTTACTTCTATTATGTTAATATTAATCACTACTGTTGGAATTATTGTTCTTATTTATAGTGATAATTATATGTCTCATGATCAAGGATATGTAAGATTTTTTGCTTATATGAGTTTTTTTAATACTTCCATGTTGGGATTGGTTACTAGTTCTAATTTAATACAAATTTATATTTTTTGGGAATTGGTTGGAATGTGTTCTTATCTATTAATAGGTTTTTGGTTCACACGACCTGTTGCGGCAAATGCTTGTCAAAAAGCTTTTGTAACTAATCGGATAGGGGATTTTGGTTTATTCTTAGGAATTTTGGGTCTTTATTGGATAACGGGTAGTTTTGAATTTCGGGATTTGTTCGAAATATTGAATAACTTAAGTTTTAATAATGATTTAAATTTTTTATTTGTTACTTTGTGTGCTTTTCTATTATTTTCCGGGTCAGTTGCTAAATCTGCGCAATTCCCTCTTCATGTATGGCTACCCGATGCCATGGAGGGGCCTACCCCTATTTCGGCTCTTATCCATGCTGCTACGATGGTAGCAGCGGGCATTTTTCTTGTTGCTCGGCTTCTTCCTCTTTTCATAGTTATACCTTACATAATGAATCTAATATCTTTAATAAGTATAATAACAGTACTATTAGGAGCTACTTTAGCTCTTGCTCAAAAAGATATTAAGAGAAGTTTAGCCTATTCTACAATGTCTCAATTGGGTTATATGATGTTAGCTTTAGGCATGGGCTCGTATCGAGCTGCTTTATTTCATTTGATTACTCATGCTTATTCGAAAGCATTATTGTTTTTAGGATCCGGATCGATTATTCATTCAATGGAAGCTATCGTTGGCTATTCTCCAGATAAAAGTCAGAATATGGCTCTTATGGGCGGTTTAACAAAATATGTGCCAATTACAAAAACGGCTTTTTTCTTAGGTACACTTTCTCTTTGTGGTATTCCACCACTTGCTTGTTTTTGGTCCAAAGATGAAATTCTTAATGATACTTGGTTATATTCACCGATTTTCGCAATAATAGCTTGTTCCACAGCCGGGTTAACTGCATTTTATATGTTTCGAATTTATTTACTTACTTTTGAAGGGCATTTAAACATGAATTTTCAAAATTACAGTGGTAAAAAAATGAACTCGTTCCATTCAATATCTCTATGGGGTAAAGAAGGTACAAAAGCGAGTAAAAAAAAATTGAGTTTATTAACGTTATTAACAATGAATAATAATGATAGGAATTCTCTTTTTTCGAAAAAGACATATCAAATTGGTAGTAATCTAAAAAAAATAAACCAACCCTTTATTACTCACTTTGAAACTTGGAATAATAAAAATTTTTTATATCCCCACGAATCGGATAATACTATGCTATTCTCTCTGCTTGTATTGGTCCTATTTACTTTGTTTGTTGGAGCCATAGGAATTCCTTTCCGTCAAGAAGGAGAGTATTTTAATCTATTATCTAAATGGTTAACCACATCTATAAACCCTTTACATAAAAATTTGACCAATTCTGTGGATTGGTATGAATTTTTGATAAATGCAATTTTTTCAGTCAGTATAGCTTCTTTTGGAATACTTATAGCATTCATTTTATATAAGCCTGTTTATTCATCTTTACCAAATTTGAACTTAATTAATTCAGTTGTTAAAAAGGGGCCCAATAGGATTTTTGGGGACAAAATAATAAATGTGATATATGGTTGGTCATATAATCGTGGTTACATAGATGATTTTTATGCAACATCTTTCACTAAAGGTATAAGAGGATTAGCTGAATTAGCACATTTTTTTGATAGACGAATAATTGATGGAATTACTAATGGTATTGGTATTATGAGTTTCTTTGTAGGAGAGGGTATAAAGTATGTAGGGGGGGGGCGCATTTCTTCTTATCTTTTCTTGTATTT